TGATTCACATTTCGAACAGGCATGAATACAGCATCTATAGGATAACTTCCATCTTGAAAGTTCTGTGGCGTTTTTATAAGATATCCGCGATTTCTCTCGATTTCTAATCCAATACACAAATTAATTGGTTCCATCAAGCTAGCTATATGTTGTGTATTATCAACGATTTTTACATAAGGTGGTAAGACGATATCCTGAGCAGTTACATATCCAGGACCCCTGACACAAATAGATGCGTCACAAGTTCCATATAGATTACTTCTGAATACAATATCTTTCAAATTCATTAAAATTTCATGTACCGATTCTTGAATACCCGCTATGGTAGAATATTCGTGTGAGACTTTCTCAGATTTTACACGTGTGATACATGTTCCTTCTATTTCGCCAAGTAAAGCTCTTCGCATTGCAATGCCTATTGTGTCGGCTTGACCTTTCATAAGTGGAGACAGAATAAAACGTCCATAATAAAGACGTTTACTGTCTATTCTTGATTCAACACACTTCCACTGTAGTGTCCGAGTAGATACTGTTATTTTCTCTCGAACCATAGTAATAGTATTTGATTGGATCATTGAATCATTTATTTCTCTTGTTTTTCTTGAAAGTTCTTCAATATACATTCCTATACACGTCTTTTTTTCGGAGGTCTACAGCCATTATGTGGCATAGGGGTTACATCTCGTACGAAAGTTAATAACATACCACTTCTACGAATAGCTCGAAGCGCTGCGTCTCTTCCGAGACCGGGACCTTTTATCATGACTTCTGCTCGTTGCATACCTTGATCTACTACCGTACGAATAGCATTTGCTGCTGCGGTTTGAGCAGCAAATGGTGTCCCTCTTCTCGTACCCTTGAATCCACAAGTACCGGCGGAAGACCACGAAACCACTCGACCCCGTACATCTGTAACAGTGACAATGGTATTATGGAAACTTGCTTGAACATGAATAACTCCCTTTGGTATTCTACGCGCACTCTTACGTGAACTAATACGCCCATTCTTACGTGAACCAATTCTCGGTATAGCTTTTGCCATATTTTATCATCTCATAAATATGAGTCGGAGATATGGATATATCCATTTCATGTTAAAACAGATTCCTTATTTTTTTATGTATCGCTTGCTTTATCGAGTCTGATTATCCCTGTCTTTGTTTATGTCTCGGGTTGGAACAAATTACTATAATTCGTCCCCGCCTACGGATTAGTCGACATTTTTCACAAATTTTACGAACAGAAGCTCTTATTTTCATATTTGTCATTCCTTATCTTAAATCTGAATCTACTTCTTGGAAGAAAATAAGTTTCTTTAGATTTTGCATCTTGAATCGTATTCTCGCGAAAGGGATGTTCAAGTTAAAAAATCACCTAATCCTTCGAATCCTTGTTGCGGAGTCGATAAATTATGCGTCCTCTGGTTGAATCATAACGACTTACTTCAATTTTGACTCTATCTCCTGGTAGTATCCGTATAAAACTGCGTCGGATCTTTCCTGAAACATAACCTAGAATCAGATCTTCATTATCTAAACGAACCCGGAACATGCCATTGGGAAGCGATTCGGTAATTAAACCTTCATGAATCCATTTTTGTTCTTTCATTCCAGGTAAAGCCCCCTTGAAGTATCAACTAATGGAGGAGGAACAATATTAGACAACTCGTCCCTTTTCTTTTTTTTTTTACAATTACAAATAGTAAGTTTTGAATCCAATTTGTATATTAAAAAGATTACCATATATAACACAAAATTTCTCCACCGATTCCTTCTAGTCGAGCCTCTCGGTCTGTCATTATACCTCGAGAAGTAGAAATAATTACAATTCCCATCCCGCCTAAAATTCGAGGAATTCGTTGAGAGTTAGAATAAATTCGTAGACCAGGTCGACTGATCCGTTTTAAATTAAAAATATTTCTATAGGGTCCTTTCCTATTCCTTCTATGTCGCAGCGTTAAAACCAAAAAATATTTGTTGTTTTCTCGATGTTTTCTCACGTTTTCGATAAAACCTTCTCGTAAAAGTATTTTAACAATATTTTCGGTAATATTAGTAGATGTTATTCGAACCACTCTTTTTTTATCCATATCAGCATTTCTTATAGAGGTTATTATCTCAGCAATAGTGTCCCTACCCATGATGAACTAAAATTGTTAGTGACTCAAAATTTGATATAATCAACATGTCTTTCTTTTTTTTTTACTTATTTGTTTATGAATAATTAATAAAGGTATATACGTGAGATACAATCTATTTATTAATCTATTTCTTTCAAATACCCTATTAGAAACATATCACGATCTTGGTTTATAATACCTCGGGAGCTAATGAAACTATTTTAGTAAAATTTAATTGTCTCAACTCCCGTGCGATCGCACCAAAAATTCGAGTTCCTTTGGGATTTCCTTCTTGATCAATAACAACTGCAGCGTTGTCATCATATCGTATTATCATACCATTGTTACGTTTGAGTTCTTTACAGGTACGCACAATTACAGCTCTGACCACCTCTGATCTTTCTAGGGGCATATTTGGTACTGCTTCTTTGATAACAGCAACAATAACGTCACCAATATGAGCATATCGACGATTGCTAGCTCCTATGATTCGAATACACATCAATTCTCGAGCCCCGCTGTTATCTGCTACATTTAAATGGGTCTGAGGTTGAATCATATCATTTTGTAATCTGTTCTTTCAATGCAAAATACGAAGAAAAAAAAAAAAAGAAATATTCTTTGTCTAAAATAAAAAAATTTGCAATTTTCCAAGACCCATTTCGCTTGGTTCTACTTTTTTATACCTTATCCCGAAATAATGAATTGAGTCCGTATAGGCATTTTTGATGCTGCTATTGAAATAGCCGTTCTAGCTATATTTTCTGTTACTCCGCCCATTTCATAAAGTATTCGACCCGGTTTAACAACAGCTACCCAATATTCGGGGGACCCCTTACCTGAGCCCATACGCGTTTCAGCGGGTCTTACTGTAATTGGTTTGTCTGGAAATATACGTACCCATATTTTTCCACCACGACGTACATTTCGTGTCATTGCTCGTCGACCTGCTTCTATTTGTCTAGCTGTGATCCAAGCAGGTTCAAGTGCCTGAAGGGCATATTTACCGAAACATATATCATTCCCTCGATAAGATATTCCTTTCATTCTTCCTCTATGTTGTTTACGGAATCTGGTTCTTTTGGGGTTATAGTTGATTATTCTTTCTGAATTTCATCTCTACTACAGAACCAGACGTGAGAATTTCTTCTCATCTGGCTCCTCGCGAATATGAATAAAAGGATTCAAAAATAAAAAATATTTAATTTGAGGTAAGATAGAATATTTTTTTTTAATTAATAAAATAGATATGTATTTATTTAATACATTTGAATCGTGGGATTCTTTGAGATTTCATCTAATCTATTAGTAATTTGTGTATCTTGTTTGAATAGATAACTAAACATTTTCTATTTTAGAAATCCTATTGTTATTTTTTTTTTATCGTTCAAATTTAGCAATCAAAAAAAAGAAAGTTTTCGCGGGCGAATATTTACTCTTCTATTTCAATTTTAGGATTGTCTCGTGACTTCTCAGAATAGATGAATTGATCTCCGGTTCGTTCCGCCATCCCGACCAGTGAATCATTAAGATTCATTTTAATAAAATCTTTTGTATTCACAGTTTCCATCGTTCCCATCACTTCTTATTTAATGGTTAGGTCCAAATTTTACAATGGAGCTCATAATGAAATTTGTTCTTGAGTCAATTTTCTCAGTCTTTATTGGCTCGAAGCTCTTGATTTTTTTTGTTTTGTTCTAGTTCTGTTCTATAAGAAGAGTCATTTAATTATGGATGAATCAGTATTGATGCTTTATTACACTGCCTTTTTTATGAGATCACTCATAGACCTTACATATTGGAATTCTATATCATTGATATTTTTTTCTCTTTCTCTCATCCTTCCATTTATCCACAGCTTTCTTCTCTCTTTTACTTTACAACTTAAAATCATATTGATTTTTGTTTTTGCAAAAACAAAAAAATTTCAGTTGCTACAAAGATGTGATTGATATATCACATTTTGACTGCTTCTTTAGCTTTAAATCGAGATAATGCGAAGTGATGAGTTGGTTATTAGTTCATATATTATGGGGCTGATTTCTAACCCCAAAAAGCCAACGAGTCACACACTAAGCATAGCAATTTTATCAAACGGTTAATCGAATTTTTATTCAACCTTATAGAATTAAAATTAGAATTTCTAGTTTTGAGAAAAAAAAAAAGAATGAAGGGGTTTAGCTTTCGAGATAGAAGGAAAAGAAAAATACAAGTTTCTTATTCCTCGTCTATAAATATCCAAATTTTTATGCCTAATACACCATAGATAGTTCGAACTTTATAGGAACAATAATCAATTTTAGCTCGAAGGGTTTGTAGGGGAACCCTACCTTCTCTAATCCATTCGACACGTGCAATTTCTTTTCCGTCAATACGCCCTGCAATTTGGACTTGAATTCCTTTTGTATTTGCTTGTTCAGTTAATTCAATAGCTTTTTTCATTGCTTTTCGAAATGAAACTCTATTCTTTAATTGTCCGGCTATATATTCGGCAAGAATATTAGGGTTTCCATAAGGTTTTACAATTTTTGTGATGGCAATGTTAAGTTTTCGGTTCACACAATTAAATTCTTTTTGTAGAGTCATCTGTAGTTCTTCGATTCCTCGCGGTTGATTTTCTAGTAATGGCTTGGGGAATCCCATAAAAATTATTACCTGGATCAGATCGATTCTTTTTTGAATCTCTATACGTGCAATTCCCTCTACCCCAGAGGATACTTTTGTATTCTTTTGTACATAATTCTTAATACAATTTCTTATTTTTTGATCTTCTTGTAGACCCTCAGAATAATTTTTAGGTTGTGCAAACCAAAGAGAATGATGACCTTGGGTTGTACCAAGTCTGAAACCAAGTGGATTTATTTTTTGTCCCATACTCCTC